GGGGAAGGGGGGGTTTGATAGAGGTAGTAAATAACTATTTATATGTCTATAAAAGCATTAACTAGATTGTCCGCGGGTGGGGGGGAATGTGGATAAATGACACTGATCTGAAAGTCCAGCTACATGATAAGGTGCCCTTCATGCCTTGACGGCTATGGTGAGTCACAGCATACCGAAAATAAAAAAATACCAACTGCGCGAGATTACAGTTATGTTGATCATGGGCCAATTTAGACCCGTACCATCGAGATGTCTTATTTAAGGGGAACGTATGGACAATAAAACATTCTATGGCCCTGAAGTAAGAACCAGATGCCTGATAAAGTTTCACATTAGTCACCCCCAAGTTAAAATGGGCCCGGAGCGAGAAGAGGGATCAAAGGTGGGCGGGTTGTTGGTTTCACGGAGGATGGTAGATAAATATACCACATGTGGGAGGGGATAGACATATGGAAAAGCAGGGTTATGACTATATGGTGTATGGACGATAACGCAGATATGTTTAACAAGCATTAATTAATATGTATTAATTAATATCCATGTTCTTATTCATTCATGTATTCTTGTTGTTATGTCTTGAATAATTGATATATTATACATGCTTATATGCTAGGGGAAAATAATTTAATGTACGATATACATAAATGTACATATGTACTATATAATTTTATGTACAAGAAGTAGTTTAAATAGAATATCAGCTTTGGGTGTTGATGGTGGGGGGCAAGTCCTTCCTTCTTGATGCTCTGAGAAGATTTTTTTCTTCATTTTTGGTTTACAAGACCAAGGTAATTGTTTATACTATCAGAGCAATGTGTAAAGTTTATTATGTTGTCTTCGATTATTCCTGCGATAGGTATGAGAATAACGATGATGGCAAAATAACTGATTGAGGCTAGTTGGCCAATTATGATGAATGGTGGTTCGACTGGTTGTCCTCCGATTCATGTGAGGATGAGTAGATTGGCTACTAGGATTCAGAATAGGATTTGGGTGATTGGTCGGAATGTGAGTCCTCGTTGTTTTGATGTTTGTAGTAATGGGAGTGCGGCTAGGATTAGAATTGATAGGATTAGGGCTAGTACACCTCCTAGTTTGTTGGGGATTGATCGGAGGATGGCGTAGGCGAAGAGGAAGTATCATTCGGGTTTAATGTGTGCTGGAGTGTTGAGTGGGTTTGCAGGGGTGTAATTGTCGGGGTCTCCGAGAATATCTGGGAAAAATAAAACCAAAATTATGAGAACTATTAATATGAGGAGGGCTCCTAGGATGTCTTTAATTGTGTAGTATGGATGGAATGGGATTTTGTCTGCGTCGGAGTTTAGTCCTGATGGGTTATTAGATCCTGTTTCATGTAGAAATAGTAGGTGTACTACTACAAGAGCGGTGATGATGAATGGAAGGATGAAGTGGAATGCGAAGAAGCGTGTTAGGGTTGCTTTATCTACTGAAAACCCCCCTCAGATTCATTCTACTAGTGTTGTTCCAATGTATGGGATGGCTGATAGTAGATTTGTAATTACTGTAGCCCCTCAGAAGGATATTTGTCCTCATGGGAGTACATATCCTATGAATGCTGTTGCTATTACGGCGAATAGGAGGACGATTCCAATGTTTCATGTTTCTGTGAAGTTGTATGATCCGTAGTATATTCCTCGTCCTACGTGGAGAAACAGGCAGATGAAGAATATTGAGGCTCCGTTTGCGTGTATATATCGGATTAGTCATCCATAATTTACGTCTCGGCAGATATGGGCTACTGATGAGAATGCTGTTGATGTGTCTGATGTGTAGTGTATGGCAAGGAATAGACCTGTTAGGATTTGTAAGATTAAGCAGATTCCTAGTAAGGACCCAAAGTTTCATCATGATGAGATGTTGGATGGAGTAGGAAGGTCAATGAATGAGTCATTGATGATTTTGAGTAGTGGGTGTTTTTTTCGGATGTTTGTCATTAGGTGTTTCTATAGTTGAATTACAACGATGATTTTTCATGTCATTAGTCATAGTTAAAGTCTATGTAGGAATTATGACAGAATACATTTATATTTTAAGCTCATTGATTGCATTAGGATGTTTAGGCGTGTCTTTGAAGCCTTCTCCTATTTATGGGGGTTTTTGTTTAATTGTTAGTGGGTGTGCGGGTTGTTTGGCGGTGTTGGGATTTGGTGGGTCTTTTTTAGGTATTATGGTGTTTTTAATTTATTTGGGTGGGATGTTAGTTGTTTTTGGTTATACAACTGCTATAGCTGCTGAGGAGTATCCTGAGACTTGAATGTCAAGTTGATTGGTGTTTGGTATTTTAGTGATGAGTGTATTTATGGAGGTTGGAGTGGTGTATGCATCTGATTATTATAGCCTAGCTAATTTTGTGTTGGGGTATAGTGTTGATGGGGGTGGTTGGGTAATTTATGATAGTGATGAGTTAGGGTTGATGGGGGAGGGGGGTGCTGGGGTAGCAGCTTTGTATAGTTGTTCTGCGTGATTAATGGTGGTTTCTGGGTGGACGTTGTTGATAGGAGTAATAATTATTATTGAGATTGTTCGTATGAATTAGGTAATTAATAGGATTGGTATTGATAATAGTGTAATTAGGAAAGATATGAAGTATAGTTTGATTAACCCTTTTTGGTTGGTTAAGTTTTTGGAAGTTATGGTTTGTAGTGTTGCTATGGTCTTAGGGATAGCTTTTTCTAGTCATATGAGGTCTAGTAGTCGTAGGGATGTGTTGTAGTTTGTAGTTAATGTTTTTAGTGGTATTAGTCGGTGTATGATGAGGGGGAAATATCCTAGTGATGTGGAGAATGTTGAGGTTGGTGTTGGTTTGTTTGGTGTGAGATTTAAAGTTAGATTATTTAGTTCTAATGCGATTGTAAATCCTATGATTGTTACTATTATGGCTGTGGTTTTTAGGTATCATGGTATGGTCATAATTTGTATAGTGGTTGGTGGTATGTTGTGTGAAATAAAAAATCCTGCTAGGATGCTTCCTAGTGCTAGGCGTTTGATAGGATTTATTAATTTTGGGTTGTTTTCGTTGATAATAATTATTGGTGGGAATCGTGGTTTAGTTATTGAAACAAAGTAAATAATTCGTATGCTGTATACAGCTGTTAAAGAGGTGGCAACGAGTGTAATTAGGAGGGCTCAGGCGTTGGCATAACACGTATTTGCGGCTTCGATGATTAGGTCTTTTGAGTAGAAGCCTGTAAGGAATGGCATACCGGTTAGGGCTAGGCTGCCGATTATTAGGCATGATGATGTAAATGGGAGAGGTTTTATTAGGTTTCCTATTTTTCGGATGTCTTGTTCGTTATTTAGGCTGTGGATAATAGATCCCGAGCATATAAACAGTATTGCTTTGAAGAATGCGTGGGTGCAGATGTGTAGGAAGGCTAGATGTGGTTGATTAATTCCTAGTGTCACTATTATTAGTCCTAGTTGACTTGATGTGGAGAAGGCTACAATTTTTTTAATATCGTTTTGTGTTAGGGCACAGATGGCTGTAAATAGTGTCGTGATTGAGCCCAGGCATAGTATGGTTGTCAAGATTAGGTTGTTGTTTGATGTAATAGGGTGGAATCGTACTATTAGGAAGATTCCTGCTACTACTATAGTGCTTGAGTGGAGTAGGGCTGATACTGGGGTGGGTCCTTCTATGGCTGAGGGGAGTCATGGGTGGAGGCCGAATTGTGCTGATTTTCCTGTGGCTGCGACTAGTAGTCCTAAAAGGGGAATGATATTTGAGTTGTTTGTTAAGAAGATTTGTTGTAGTTCTCATGAATTAGAGTTAATGCAGAATCAGGCTATTGCTAGAATAAATCCGATGTCTCCGATTCGATTGTATAGGATGGCTTGAAGAGCTGCAGTGTTTGCGTCGGTTCGGCTGAATCATCACCCAATTAATAGGAATGATATGATTCCTACTCCTTCTCAGCCGATGAATAGTTGGAATAGGTTGTTGGCTGAGGTTAGGATAATTATGGTAATGAGGAATAATAGGAGATATTTGATGAAGCGGTTTAGATGGGGGTCTGAATGTATATATCATGATGAGAATTCTATGATAGATCAGGTTACAAATAGGGCTACTGATAAAAAAATAATACAAAAGAAGTCAAATTTTAGGCTGATGGATAGTTTTATGGTGTTGATGGTGATTCAATGTCAGTTGGTAATTGTAAGTTCGGTGTTGGATGAGAAGAATGAGGTGAGTGGGATGAGGCTAGTTAGGAAGGCATATTTGATTGATAGGGTTGCGTAGTTTGGGAAGTTGATTAATTTAATGTATTTGGTAAGTGATAGGATAATAGGGGATACGAGTATGAAGAAAATTAGTATGATTGATGATGTGATGGTGTTTATTACTTTTATTTGGAGTTGCACCAAGTTTTTGGTTCCTAAGACCAATGGATTACTTCTATCCTATAAAAGTAAGAAAGCCATGTTTTTATGCATGGTGGCATGAATTAGCAGTTCTTGCATACTTTCTTGGTAAATAAGGGGTTTTATTTCCTGTTTCCAGATTCACAGTCTGGTGTTTTGTTTAAACTATATTTACATGTTGTTGGTCCTAAGATGAGTTTGGGGTTGGTTGTTAATAGAATTAATGGTAGAATATGTAGTGTTATTAGAGTTAGTTCTCGTGTATGTGATGGTTGTAGGTTTGTTATATGGCTTGTTAGCTTTCCTCGTTGGGTAGTGATAATTATGTATATAGAATAGATTGAGGTGATTAGGATGTTACTTCCTAATAGTAGGATTGATGGATTTGATCAGGAGAATATTGAGATTGTGATTAGAAGTTCTCCGATTAGGTTGATTGATGGTGGTAAGGCTAGGTTGGCTAGGCTGGCTAGAATTCATCAGGTGGCTATTAATGGAAAGACTGTTTGAAGTCCTCGAGTTATAATTATAGTTCGGCTGTGAATTCGTTCGTAGTTGGTGTTTGCTAGGCAGAATAGTAGGGATGATGTGAGTCCATGGGCAATTATAAGTGTGGTTGCTCCTATGAAGCTTCATGGTGTTTGAATTATAATGGCTGCGATTACTAGTGCTATGTGACTTACTGAGGAGTAAGCAATAAGGGATTTTAAGTCTGTCTGTCGAAGGCAGATTGAGCTGGTTATGATCATTCCTCATAGTGATAGTAGAATGAATGGATATGATATGGTTTTTGTTATTGGGTCTAGGATTATAGAGATTCGTATTATTCCATACCCTCCAAGTTTTAGTAGGATGGCTGCTAGGATTATGGATCCTGCGATTGGAGCTTCAACATGGGCTTTAGGAAGTCATAGGTGTACTCCATATAATGGTATTTTAATTATAAATGCTATTATGCAGGCTAGTCAGAGGATGTTATTAGATCATGTTTGATTTAGGGAAGTGAAGGTTAGTGGGAATAATAGGAAGTTTAATGTTCCTGTTAGGTTTTGAATATAGATTAAGGCAATTAATAGTGGGATAGAACCGATTAATGTGTAAAATAGGAAGTAGAGTCCTGCGTTCAATCGTTCTGTTTGATTACCTCATCGTGTAATGATAATGAGTGTGGGGATTAGGGTGGCTTCAAATAGAATGTAAAATATGATTAGTTCGTTTGCGGAGAATGTTATGATTAGTAAGATTTGAAGTGAGATTAATATTGAGATGTAGGTTTTTTTGTTTGTTTCTGTTTCTTTTTTTATGTGGTTTTGGCTAGCTAGGAGTATTAGGGGTAAGAGTCATGTTGTTAGGATGATGAGAGGTGAGGATAGTGGGTCGATTGAAAATAGTGGTGATAGATTTGTGATGTTTATATCATTTTGTCATAGAATGATGATGGATGATAGGCTAATTATAAAACTGTATGAGGTTACGTTGATTCATAGGTTTTTGTTGTTTGATATTCAGGTTAGTGGTAGTAGTATAATTGATGGTATGATAATTTTTAGCATTGTAGTAGGTTTAGATTTTGTACATAGTCTGTACCGTATGAATTTGATACTTTTGCTAGCAGGGCTAGTCCGATGGCTGCTTCACATGCTGCAAATACTAGGATTGCGATGGGAATTGGGTATATAATTATTGAGTGAGAATTAAGTGATGTAATTGTGGTGATAATAAATAGTGAGAGTATTATGCCTTCTAGACATAGTAGGGTTGATATGAGGTGGGAGCGGAATATGAGAGTTCCTAAGAATGAGAATGTGAATGCTAATATGATGTTGAGGATGACAGGTGACATTTTGGTAATTATGAAATATTTATCATAATTTAATGAGTCGAAATCATTTGTTTTGATTAAACTAATTACCAAGTTATTCGGTCCATTCTAGTCCTTTTTGTATTCATTCGTAGGCTAACCCTAGGGCTAATACTGAAACTAGGATGAAGGATGTTAGTATTATTACTTTGATGTTGTTGATTTGTATTGCTCATGGAAGTGGAAGCAGAAGTGCAATTTCTAGGTCAAATAAGAGGAATGTAATTGCTACCAGGAAAAATTTTATGGAGAATGGGAGGCGAGCTGAGCTTATAGGGTCGAATCCACATTCGTAAGGGTTTGCTTTTTCAGTATATATATTGAGTTGGGGTAGTCAAAATGCAATTGTGATTAGACATAAGGATAGGGTGATGTTAATTAATAATGCTGTGAGTATATTAATTACTATCTTCTAGGTTATGACTAGATCTAACTGATTGGAAGTCAGTTGTACTGATTATACTAAGAAAGTAGGATCCTCATCAATAGATTGATACATATAGGAATAGTCAAACTACGTCTACGAAGTGTCAGTATCATGCTGCTGCTTCGAAACCGAAGTGGTGTTTGGATGTAAAGTGGAACTTGAGTTGTCGTAGTAGGCATACTATTAGGAATGTGGATCCGATGATTACGTGTAGTCCGTGAAATCCTGTTGCTATGAAAAATGTGGATCCGTAGATTCCGTCTGAGATTGAGAATGGGGTTTCAAAGTATTCTGATGCTTGGAGGATAGTAAAATAAACTCCTAATATGATTGTAATTAGTAGGGCTTGATTTATGTTATTGCGTTTTCCTTCTATAAGGCTATGGTGGGCTCATGTAATTGAAACTCCGGATGCTAGGAGTACTGATGTGTTTAGTAGTGGTACCTCGAGTGGATTTAATGGTGTGATTCCTGTAGGTGGTCAGCATCCTCCTAGATCATGGGTTGGTACTAGGCTTGAATGATAGAAAGCTCAGAAGAATCCTGCGAAGAAAAATACTTCTGATACGATAAATAAGATTATTCCGTATCGTAGTCCTTTTTGTACAATGGGTGTGTGGTGTCCTTGGTATGTACTTTCTCGGACTACGTCTCGTCATCATTGGTATATTGTGAGTATGTTTGTTAGCAGCCCTAAGGTTAGTAAAATGTGGGAGTTATAGTGGAATCATATTACTAACCCTGATGTTAGGAGTAGGGCGGATAATGCTCCTGTGAGTGGTCATGGGCTTGGGTTTACTATGTGATAAGCATGTGTTTGGTGGGTCATTATGTGTTATCATGTAGGTACAGGCTAACTAGTAGTGTGAAAACGTATGCTTGGATTAGGGCTACAGCGAATTCTAGGATGGTTAGGAGGGCTAAGATGATAAATGTGATTGTGGCGGTTGGTGGGCTAATGCTTATTAGTACTAATGTTGCTCCACCAATTAGATGAATTAGGAGGTGACCTGCTGTGATGTTAGCTGTTAGTCGTACTGCTAGGGCTATTGGTTGAATAAATAAGCTGATTGTCTCGATAATGATAAGTATAGGAATTAAAGAGATTGGTGTACCTTGTGGGAGGAAGTGTGCTAGTGAGGATTTTAATTTATGTCGAAATCCCAGGATTACAGCTCCTGCTCATAATGGAATAGCTATTCCAAGGTTTATTGATAGTTGTGTTGTTGGGGTGAAAGTATGAGGTAGGAGTCCTAACAGGTTTGTTGAGCCAATGAATATTATGAGGGATACTAGTATTAGTGATCATGTGCGTCCTTTTGGCGTGTGAATTAGTATTATTTGTTTGGTGATGAGTTTGACTAGTCAGTATAAGAATGAGAAGTAACGGTTTGTGACTAGACGTTTAGAGGGAGAAAGTAAGATTGATGGTAGTATGATGATGACGATAACGATTGGTAATCCTATTATTGTAGGGGTAATGAAAGAGGAGAATAGATTTTCGTTCATTTTAATTCTCATGGGTTTTCTGTTTTTGTTAATTTAGTGGGTTTAATTGACGGATTTAGTGGGAAGTTAAGTGATGAGATTTTTAGTTGTATAAGAATGAATAAAGTGATTGTGGATGATAGGATGGTAATAAATCATGTAGATGTGTCTAGTTGTGGCATGTCGCTATGGAAAAATGTTATTTTTCTGACTTTAACTTAAAAGGTTAACGCTTTAAGCTTCATAGCGATGTTAGATTATTGATGTTGATCAGTTTTCGAAGTGTTTTAGAGGCACTATTTCAAGTACGATAGGCATAAAGCTGTGATTTGAGCCGCAAATTTCTGAACATTGTCCGTAAAATAATCCTGGACGATTGGATGAGATTGTGGCTTGGTTTAAGCGTCCTGGAATGGCGTCTGTTTTTAACCCAAGAGATGGAACGGCTCATGAATGAAGTACGTCTTCTGATGAGATTAATATACGAATAGGAAGTTCTATTGGGAGAACTACTCGATTGTCTACTTCTAGTAACCGTAATTCTCCTGGTTTTAAGTCGGTTGTTGGTACTATATATGAGTCGAAGCATAGGTCTTCGTAGTCTGTATACTCGTAACTTCAATATCATTGATGCCCTATGGTTTTTACTGTTAGTGCTGGGTTGTTAATTTCGTCTATTATGTAAAGAATTCGAAGTGATGGTAATGCGATTAAGATTAGAATAACGGCTGGTAGGATAGTTCAGATTGTTTCAACTTCTTGGGCATCTATTGTGCTTGTGTGTGTTAGTTTTGTGGTTAGTATTAGTGTAATGATATATAGTACTAAGGAACTAATAAGAAATACGATTATTAAAGTATGGTCATGGAAGTTTGTTAATTCTTCTATAATGGGAGATGTGGCGTCTTGTAAGCCTAGTTGGAATGGGTAAGCCATATAAGATATATAGATTTTATTCTATAATTTAACTTTGACAAAGTTATGTAATAATTTTACTAATACCTCATTGAGAAAGACATAGAGGTTATGGGGTTGGCTTGAAACCAATTCAAGGGGGTTCGAATCCTTCCTTTCTTATTTAACTTTAACGAAAGTAGGTTCTTCAAATGTATGATATGGTGGAGGACAACCGTGTAGTCATTCTAGATTTGTTGATGAGTATTCCACTGATAGTACTTCACGTTTGGAAGCAAAGGCTTCTCAGATTATAAAGATTATTACTAATACTGCGGTTAATGAAATGAATGATCCTATAGAAGAAACTGTATTTCATGTTGTGTAGGCATCTGGGTAATCAGAGTATCGTCGTGGTATTCCTGATAGTCCTAGGAAGTGTTGTGGGAAAAAGGTTAAGTTAACTCCTACAAATATGATAGCGAAGTGGGTTTTAGCTCATACATCGTTAATTGTATATCCCGTAAATAATGGGAATCAATGTACGAATCCTGCTATAATAGCGAATACGGCTCCTATTGATAATACATAGTGGAAGTGGGCTACAACATAGTAAGTATCATGAAGAACAATGTCTAGTGAGGAGTTTGATAATACGATTCCAGTCAGTCCTCCTACTGTAAATAGAAAAATAAACCCTAGGGCTCATAGTATAGCTGGTGATCATTTGATGTTTCCTCCATGTAGAGTGGCTAGTCAACTAAATACTTTTACTCCTGTTGGGATGGCAATAATTATAGTAGCTGATGTAAAGTAAGCTCGTGTGTCTACGTCTAATCCTACTGTGAATATATGGTGGGCTCATACAATGAATCCTAGGAATCCAATGGATATTATAGCTCATACTATTCCTATATAACCAAATGGTTCTTTTTTTCCTGAGTAATATGTTACGATGTGTGAAATAATTCCGAATCCTGGTAAAATTAAAATATAGACTTCAGGATGGCCGAAGAATCAGAATAAGTGTTGATAAAGAATTGGGTCTCCTCCTCCAGCTGGGTCAAAGAAGGTTGTGTTCAAGTTTCGGTCGGTTAATAATATAGTAATTCCTGCAGCTAGAACTGGGAGAGAAAGAAGTAGCAGAACAGCTGTAATAAGAACTGATCATACGAATAATGGGGTTTGATATTGTGTTATGGCTGGTGGTTTTATGTTAATAATAGTTGTAATAAAGTTAATAGCCCCTAGAATTGAGGAAACCCCTGCTAAGTGGAGAGAGAAAATGGTTAAGTCGACTGATGCTCCTGCATGTGCTAGGTTACCTGCTAGTGGTGGGTAAACAGTTCAGCCTGTGCCAGCTCCTGCTTCTACTATAGATGATGCTAGGAGTAAGAGGAATGAGGGTGGTAGGAGTCAAAAGCTTATGTTGTTTATACGTGGGAATGCTATGTCTGGGGCTCCAATTATTAGTGGAACCAGTCAGTTTCCAAACCCCCCAATTATTATTGGTATAACTATAAAGAAGATTATAACAAATGCGTGTGCAGTTACAACTACATTATAGATTTGATCATCCCCCAATAAGGCTCCTGGTTGGCCCAGTTCTGCTCGAATTAATATACTTAAGGCAGTTCCTACTATACCTGCTCAGGCCCCAAATAGAAGATATAATGTTCCAATATCTTTGTGGTTAGTGGAGAAGAGTCAGCGGTTAATGAACATGGGTAAAATGGCTGAGTATAAGCATTAGACTGTAAATCTAAAGACAGAGGTTTGATTCCTCTTTTTACCAAGCCTTAAGGTGATATTCATGTCGAATTGCAAATTCGAAGGTGTAGAAGACTAACTCTACTAAGGCTTCTCCCGCCCCCTTTCTGATAGGCGGGAGAAGTAGATTGAAGCCAGATTTAGGGTGTTTAGCTGTTAACTAAAAGTTCGTGGGTTTAATTCCTACCAATCTAGTGTAGAGGATTTAGCTTAATTAAAGCGATTGATTTGCATTCATTAGATGCAGGGTGGAGTCTTGCAATCCTTAATTTCAGAAGTTAAACTTTTGGGTTTACTTAGGGCTTTGAAGGCTCTTGGACTGTTTATCCTAAACTTCTTTATATAATTATTAATGGTGATAGTGGAAGTGTTATGGTGCTTAGGATTGCTAGTGATGGAAGGATTGGGTTGTTTTTTGAGTTTATGTGATGTAAAGGTATTTTTGAGTTGTTGTTTGTTGGGAATGTGGTGAGAGATGTTGAGTAGATTAGGCGTGTGTAGAAGAATAGGTTGATTAGGGCTGTTATTGCTATTAGTGTGGCTATAATGATATTGTTATTTTTTAATAGTTCGGTAATAATGATTCATTTTGGTAGAAATCCTGTTAGTGGTGGTAAGCCTCCTGTTGATAGTAAAATTATGGAGATTGTTGGTAATATTATTGGTGATTTGTTTCATATTAGTGATAGTGAATTAATGGTTGTTGATGAATTTGATTTAAATATTATAAATGTTGGGATTGTTAGGCTAATGTAGATTAGTAGGTTTAGTATGGTTAGTGATGGATTAAATGGTAAGATAGCAGTTATTCATCCTATGTGGCTGATGGATGAATAAGCTATGATTTTACGTGTTTGTGTTTGGTTTAGTCCGTTTCATGCTCCGATTAGTACTGATATGATGGCTGATATTATTAGGATTTTTGGGTTTACTATTTCGTATGTTTGGAATAGAATTGATATAGGGGCTACTTTTTGTCATGTGAGTAAGATTATTCCTGTCTGTATTGGGATTCCTTGTGTAACTTCTGGTAGTCATGAGTGGAATGGTGCTATTCCTATTTTAATAGCTAATGAGATGAATATTAGTGTAATGATGTGGTTGTTTGTTTGTGGTTGTAGGGTTCATATTCCTAACTGTTTATAATTTAGGATAGTTGATAATAGGAAGATTATTGAGGCTGTGGCTTGGGTTAGGAAATATTTTGTTGCGGCCTCTGTTGATCGTGGGTTTGGGTTTTTTATTATTATGGGGATGATGGCTAGTAAGTTTATTTCAAGGCCAATTCATATAAGGAATATATTGGTGCTGAGTATGGTGACTATTGGGCCTGATAGGATTGTGAAATAGATGATTAAGAGTGTGATGGGGTTAATTAGTACGGGAAGGATTTAAACCAACGTTTTCGGGGTATGGGCCCGATAGCTTAATTAGCTGACCTTACTAATGTTAGGATAAGGTGTTTTGGTGGCACGTAGAATTTTGAATTCTTAGGTATAGGTTCAATTCCTATTATCCTAGAAATAAGAGGGTTTAAACCTCTATTATTTACTCTATCAAAGTAACTCTTTTGTCAGACATATTTCTAGGTATATGGGGGGATACATGCTATGAAAATTGGGATTGAGATATGTCATATGCATAGGGCTAGTGTAAGGGGTAGGAAGTTTTTTCATAGGAGGTGTATGAGTTGGTCGTATCGGAATCGTGGATAGGATGCTCGTACTCATAGGAATGCTATGGTTAGTACTAGTGTTTTTGTTATGAAGTCTATTGTGAATATTTCTGGGTTGTTTGGGTTGTTTAGTGGTCCTAAGAATACAATTGTTGATAAGGCGTTTATTAGGATAATGTTAGTGTATTCAGCTATGAAAAATAGGGCGAATGGACCTGCGGCATATTCTACGTTGAATCCTGATACTAGTTCTGATTCTCCTTCTGTAAGGTCGAATGGGGCTCGGTTAGTTTCTGCTAGAGTTGAGATATATCATATTATTCCTAGGGGCCAGGTTGGGATGATTAATCATAGAGTCTCTTGGGTAAATATTAGGGATTGTAGGGAGAATGATCCGTTTATTAGTAGGACGGATAGCAGGATAATTGCTATGGTCACTTCGTATGAGATTGTTTGTGCTACTGCTCGTAGGGCTCCGAATATGGAGTATTTTGAGTTTGAGGCTCATCCTGATCATAAGATTGAATATACTGATAGGCTTGATGTAGCTAAAATGAATAGGATTCCTAAGTTTAGATTAATTAGTGGGTGTGGTATGGGTATTGGGATTCATAAGCTAAAGGCTAGGGTGAGTGATAATGTTGGGGCGATAATGAATAGTGATGTTGATGTTGCTAGGGGTCGTAGTGGTTCTTTGATGAAGAGTTTTATTGCGTCTGCAAATGGTTGTAGGATGCCGTAGGGTCCTACTATATTAGGTCCTTTTCGTAGTTGTATATACCCTAAGATTTTTCGTTCTACTAATGTTAGAAATGCTATGGCGATTAGGATTGGGACTAATAAGGTGAGGATATTTAGGAAATACACTATTAGGGAGGGGATTTGAACCCCCGGGTAGAAGGTTTTAAGTCTTACGCAATTTCCTGGCTCTGCCACCCTAATGTTGCCTTTGTCTAAGGCAGTAATTTTACGAATTTACAATATTTATATAATTTCATTAATTAATTTAGGAGCTCTTTTTGTAAGGAGGCTCCATTTCTCTTATCCTTTCGTACTGGGAGAAATCGTGAATAGATAGAAACCGACCTGGATTACTCCGGTCTGAACTCAGATCACGTAGGACTTTAATCGTTGAACAAACGAACCATTAATAGCTTCTACACCATTGGGATGTCCTGATCCAACATCGAGGTCGTAAACCCTAATTGTCGATATGGACTCTTGAATAGGATTGCGCTGTTATCCCTAGGGTAACTTGGTCCGTTGATCAAATTAGTTTTGGGTCAATTGGATTATATGTGCTTAGACTTGTGTGTCTTGGCTAAAATCTTTCGGAGGTTTTTTTATGCTCCGAGGTCACCCCAACCGAAATTTTAACTTAATTTTTTGTGTTTTTTGGTCCATTAGGTGTTGTGTGTTGAGAAATTAAGTTATGAAATTAAAGCTCCATAGGGTCTTCTCGTCTTATTTTTATATTCCCGCCTCTTCACGGGAAGGTCAATTTCACTGATTGGAAATAAGAGACAGTTGAACCCTCGTCAAGCCGTTCATTCTAGTCCCTAATTAAGGAACAAGTGATTATGCTACCTTTGCACGGTCAGAATACCGCGGCCGTTTAACGTTAGTCACTGGGCAGGCAGTGCCTCTAATACTTGTTATGCTAGAGGTGATGTTTTTGGTAAACAGGCGGGGTTCGTGTTTGCCGAGTTCCTTTTATTTCTTTTAATCTTTCCATTATGCACTCCTGTGTTGGGCTAACATTTTATATGGTAGGTGTGTTTTATATGTAGATTAATCACCTTGTGGTTGTTAACTAACAATGGTCTATCCGGGTTGTTATAGTTTTGTGCATGGAGAATAAAAATTCTTGTTACTCATATTAACAGTATCTCATCTATATATAAATAGATTGACCCAATTTTGTTTAATAGGAATTTGCTATGTTATTTTGGTATTATTACATTTTTAGATGTTGAGCTTGAACGCTTTCTTTATTGGTGGCTGCTTTTAAGCCAACAATGATTTGAAAATATTAGGGCTTATTCACTATTTAAGGTTTTTTCCATTCCTAAAGAGCTGTCCCTCTTTAGGCTATATTTTAAGTTTACATTTAGGTTTTGTTTTCTTGTGGTAAACTTAAAGTTGAACTTAAATTCATTATTGGGTAACCAGCTATCACCAAGCTCGTTAGGTTTTTCGCCTCTACCTAAAAGTCATCCCACTATTTTGCTACATAGACGGGTGCATTCTAAAAATTGCTCTTAGGTAGCTCGTTTGGTTTCGGGGTTTCTAGCTAAAGTTCTCTTAGTTAGGGGTTTTCTAGTTAACTCATTATGCAAAAGGTACAAGGTTTAATCTTTGCTTATTTTTGCTTATGTTATATTTATTTTCCCTTACGGTACTGTCTCTATAGCTCCTGATAAAACTTTCTTTCTCCAATACTATTATTGAATGAATGTTTTAGTTTATGTGTTTTAGGTAGTTGTATTTATATTGTTGGGGCTTAGTTATTGCTCAGAGCGTCCATTGTTTTTGGAGTCTTCTGGGTGTAGACCAGATGCTTTATTGTAATTAAGCTACGCTATGGTTATTCCAAGCACACTTTCCAGTATGCTTACCTTGTTACGACTTGTCTCCTCTCATAAACTTATTTGTTGTATTATGAATTTAGGGTTATTCGTTTAATTTGAGGAGGGTGACGGGCGGTGTGTACGTACTTCATTGCGCTATTCAATTAAGCTCTCTATTCTTAATTTACTACTAAATCCTCCTTTTTCCTTATGTTTCAATAAGGGTATCGTAATGTTCTTATTAAGAAAATGTAGCCCATTACTTCCCATCTCATAGGCTACACCTTGACCTAACGTTTTTATGGAGATTCTCTTGCTTACTATTGTTCTTTTTTAAGGTTTGCTGAAGATGGCGGTATATAGGCTGGATTAGCAAGGGATGGTGAGGTATAACGGGGTATATCGATTATAGAACAGGCTCCTCTAGATGGATATAAAGTACCGCCAAGTCCTTTGAGTTTTAAGCGGTGGCCAGTAGTTCTCAGGCAAACAGTTTTGTTATCTAATTGTTTAGGTTTAGGGCTAAGCATAGTGGGGTATCTAATCCCAGTTTGGATCTTAGCTATCGTGTATTAAGTTGATTAGAATTACTTTCGTTACTGAGTTTAGTTCCAACGATGAATTTTCACATATTGGTTGGTTTTTAATTCTATTTTTTTTACTCCTGTGGACACGTTTTACGCCGGTTAATAATTAATTTGGGTTAATCGTATGACCGCGGTGGCTGGCACGAAATTTACCAACCCTTCAGAGGTATAACTAAGTCAAACTTTCGTTCATTGCTTAATTTTTATCACTGCTGAGTCCCGTGGGGGCGTGGCTAGGCAAGGCGTCTTAAGCTATAATTGTATGTGCTTGATGCCCTCTCCCTAAGTTTCGTATATGAAGTTTTAGGGGATTTGACACTGGTTTACGGATTTTTGCATGTGTAATTTTACCTCCAACTAATTATAAGGCCAGGACCAAACCTTTTATGTTTATGGGATAGAACTATCCATCTAAGCATTTTCAGTGCTTTGCTTTATTGATAAGCTACATAAGCTAATTATGTTAAATAATCATGTTTGGGAAATTTTATTTTGTTGAGTTATGTTGTTATATAATTTGTGTTTACAAAGATTTTTCCCTAATACTAAATTTTAAGTCTTGTTTAGAAGATTACTAGAATGGTGAGGAGGCCTGATATTGGATTTCTTGTTTTTGGGGTTTGTCAGGAATGAAAATTTTAGGTGGGGGGAAGGGGGGGTTTGATAGAGGTAGTAAATAACTATTTATATGTCTATAAAAGCATTAACTAGATTGTCCGCGGGTGGGGGGGAATGTGGATAAATGACACTGATCTGAAACAAAAAAAAAACTTTACACCATTACTGCCCTATTTATGAAGACCACAGGCCTTCCCCTCCGTCCCTGTTTGCTCTCGGATTCCCGTTTCTTCTTT